TCAAATTCATAACTGTCTCAATGTAATCTTTTCCTTCCTTTTTATTTTTATTGTCCGAATATTCAGCTAAGACCATTCTAATGCTCCTTTTCGCCATGCATAAACTGAACCAACAATTGGGATAAGCACGAAAATTAAAGCTTCTATAAATACAGATACACCCAATACATCGAAACTCATTGCCCATGGATAAAGAAAGACCGTTTCAACATCAAAAACAACAAAAACTAGAGCAAACATGTAATAGCGGATTCGGAATTGTAACCAAGCATCTCCCATGGGTTCTATACCCGATTCATAACTAGAGAGCTTCTCCGGTCCTTCACTAATCGGTGCTAAAACTCCGGAAATTACAAATGCTAAGATAGGAATAACGCTTGATATTATTAGAAATGCCCAGAAAATATCATATTCATGAAGCAGAAACATAAATGCACTCCTATTAATTTAATGTGGAATATGCTGAATTATTCGATTAGAATTGGAATTGTTAATTCATCCAGAACTTCTTATCTTGGGCGAAACAAGAATTGATTTTAATTAAATCAAACATCATAGAGTTTGTTTGCTGTGGGACATGTCTTGTTTAATTTAAAGATTCATTCAACAGAATCCTACTTACATTTATTTTTTATTTCGATTCTATTTAGATATGATGTAGACATAAGATGCTCTTATACAAACAAAACTCTTTCACTTTGTCTGGGTTTCTCTATATATTGGTTTTTCTTTTTTCTAATTAATTACTATTACAATTACTATTATATATTAGTATGTTATATATATATATATATATATATATTGACAATAATATATATTGACTATATATATAAGTATATATAAGTATATTCATACTATATATAGATATAGTATGAATATACTATGCTATGAAATATGAAATGATAGTATGAAATGAGATAATGGTGATATAATGAAAATAAAAAGATTTCAGTAGTCATATGGGGTAAAAAGTCTAGGTATTTCTAGTATATTCTACTCAAAGTATTATTTTCATTAAAATCCAGGTAGAAAATCATTGTTTCTATTGATTCGATACGAACGAATACGTAAACATAATCTAATGCATCGAACGATTATATTTTAGCCCCTTTCCTTGTCCTAGATTGAATTTCTATTTTTCTTAATTGATTTTATTCAATCCGTTGAGTTGTGAGGAACCTTTACATATAGCAACTCATACCTTTCTATACCAAAAAGAATCAGAAACTTTGAACCTATACTATCCCACTGACCCTCTCAGAAATAAAAAAAATCGAGTTATTTCATTAGAGTTAGAATGAAAGGATCATTCCATTTCGTACCAATCTCTACTCTAGTACTAAAGAAAGATAGAAAGATCGCGATTTGGGAATGAACCAAAATACTTGTTTGTTTTTTGTTACGGCAATAACACTTAGAATAACACTTAGTAAGAACAACCGTTGTGTAGCGCGGGTTTGCTGTAAAACAAACCCGCGCTACACAATGAAAGATAGCACAAAGTGGTATAATCGACAAAATCGTAAATGATCCACAACTACATATAAGATCTTTCTAATAGAAAGAATCACACATTATCGAACGATTCGACAGACCAAATCCCCCAACCAATTGGTTGGGTCAGGTTGGAGTTTTTAGACAGCATCATGTCATGATTTTAACTTCATAAATTAAGTGAGATTGGGTATACCAAAGCAAAAGTGTATCACTAACTCTTTGATCGTGGACAGGAAAAAAGTCATATGTAATTCATCCACGAAAATTAATGAAGAGGGATGGGTATTTTATCCGAGATTTGACAAATACTGTTGAGGAAATAAAATCTATAAAAAAAACTATACAAAAACAAAAATAGAATGTATTAGGGCTATACGGACTCGAACCGTAGACCTTCTCGGTAAAACAGATCAAACTGATTATTATCAAAATGATTCGAACTGTTTCAAAGACCCAACATGCATTTTATTTTGTTGCATTGGGCTCTTTCATTAACTGATGAAAAGATTCAGTTAGTCCACCATATTTTTTTCTTTCCTTTACGGGAAGATAAAAGGATAATGAGATGGCTCCATGTGCTCTGATTCATTATTTGTATTCTAATCTGGGAGCAATACCAAAGTGTTTCAAAGAAGGGTTACCTTGACTTAGGTCTGCCTCCGGCCTAAATCAACCTAAGTTAAATGGAGTCTCTACCGCTCCGCTGCAAGAGTCAAATATGAGACTTCATACACCTTAAAGTTCATAGAACGAAAAGAGGTTATTTTGAGGCCCTTAAACTCATTATGCCTGGCATTGAATGGGCTGAGTATTAACCTTATCAACTATCAAGGGTTCTATTTGGCACCTGAACTCGCACCTGAATCAGACCGAACCAAATATTTGTCATGCTATTGTTCTCTTGTTCCCTCGAATTTAATTTATGGAGTAAGACATCGATTTCTCAATAAGAGAAATTATGTTCATTGCATAATTGGCTCCCTTGAAAAGCGTTGGCGCACGT